AAGAGATCCGAGTGAATGGAAAGGAAAAAATAAAGATAGATAAAAATTCATATACATATATAATATAAATATATATATATGAAATTTGATAGATATCTTGATAGCGATTTGGAAATTATTCTAATAGACTAGACTTCTGTTTTAGATTTTAGATTTAGAAATTAAAAACGTAGTAAATTAATAAAAAAATTGATACAAAAAATAAATACAAGAATAGATAAGAAGAAATTCGGCCGCCCCCTACATATTTAATTGCCTCTCCGACAAATAAACTTGTAACACCAACCCCATTGGTAATTCCATCAATTACTTGTCTATCAAAAAAATAAATAAATTCAGCTAAACCTCTTACACCCCTAGTCAAAATTGTTTCATAAAAAACGTCGATATAACCACGATTATATGACCAATCATATATAACATTCATTATTTGGTCCCATAAAATTCTTTTAGGACCCTTTTTAACAAATGAATTAATTAAGCCAAAATTCTGGAAAGATGAATAAACAGGCATATATAAAAGAGACGCTATAACTATCCCGAAAAAGGCTATACTTACTGAAAAAATGGCATTTATCACGAATTCATACCAATCCAGAGAATTGGTCAAATTTGAAAGATTTATCGACGGAATTAACCATTTTGATAATAGATCAAATTTCATTCCTCCTGGATCGAGGGGAATTCCTATGGATCCAACGAACAAAGTAAATAAGACCAATACAAGAAGCGGAAATAGCATAGTATTATCCGATTCGTGCGGATACGTGGAGGTTTTTTTCTTGGAAAAATGAGTAATAGTACTAAAGGGTCGCACCATATTTATATTTATTACATTCCCATCAATTGGATACGTTTTTTTTGAAAAAAGGGAAACGCTCTCATTATTATTTATTGTTGATAAAACAAAATTTTGTTTTAGCGATTTCGCTCCTTCTTTACCCCATATAGATATTGAATAGAACGAGCTATTTTTTTTTCCGCTATAATTTTTAAAATGAACATTTAAATGCCCTTCAAAAGTAAGTAAATACATTCGAAACATATAAAATGCAGTTAAGCCCGCCGTGAAACACGCTATTATCGCGAAAATTGGTGAATACAAGCAACTATCATTAAGAATCTCGTCTTTGGACCAAAAACAAGCAAGAGGTGGAATACCACAAAGCGAAAGTGTACCTAACAAAAAAGCAGTTTTTGTAATTGGCACATATTTTGTTAAACCTCCCATAAGAGCCATGTTCTGGCTTTTGTCTGGCGAATATCCAATAATGGTTTCCATTGAATGAATAATGGATCCAGATCCTAAAAATAATAATGCTTTCGAATAGGCATGAGTGATCAAATGAAATAAAGCAGCCCGATAAGACCCCATACCTAAAGCTAACATAATATAACCCAATTGAGACATAGTAGAATAGGCTAAACTTCTCTTAATGTCTCTTTGAGCAAGAGCCAAAGTAGCTCCCAATAGTATTGTTATTATACCTATCAAAGAAATGAAATTCATTACGTAGGGTATAACTGTAAACAGAGGAAGAAGCCGAGCTACAAGAAAAATTCCCGCTGCTACCATAGTAGCGGCATGTATAAGAGCTGATATAGGGGTAGGCCCCTCCATGGCATCAGGTAACCATACATGAAGAGGGAATTGTGCCGATTTAGCAACTGCACCGACGAATAATAAGGAGGCACACAAAGTAAGAAATAAAGAATTTACCCCACCATTCTCAATCAAGTTATTGGTTATTTCGAACAAATCCCGAAATTCGAAACTACCCGTTATAAAATAAAAACCTAAAATTCCCAATAATAAACCAAAATCTCCTACACGATTAGTTACAAAGGCTTTTTGACAAGCACTTGCGGCAAGTGGTCGTGTGAACCAAAACCCTATTAATAGATACGAACACATTCCAACTAATTCCCAAAAAATATAAATTTGTATCAAATTGGAACTAGTAACCAATCCCATCATGGAAGCATTGGAAAAACTCATATAAGCAAAAAATCTTAAATATCCTTGATCATGAGACATATAATTGTCACTATAAATAAGAACCATTATTCCAACAGTAGTGATTAATAGTAGCATAACGGAAGTAAGTGGATCGATCCAATAGCCAAATTCTAAGGAAAAATCATTATTGATAGTCCAAGACCATACATATTGATGAATAAGACTGCCATTTATTTGATGAATAGACAGATCGGCTGAAAAAATCATAATGATACTTAGTAATAAAACACTAGGAAAAGCCCACATACGGCGAAGACTCTTTGTTGCTGTTGGAACAAGGATAAGTCCCACTCCGATTGCTATAGGAACTGGCAGCGGAAGGAAGGGTATGATCCATGCATATTGATATGTATGTTCCATAATTAAACTTATTGTATTTTTTATTAATTGTTTAATTGTTTCAGATTCACCAGTTCTTATTTCTTTGAGAAAGAGCAAAAAAAAAATAATCAAATAAAATGAAAAATTCTAATCATACAGAAAAAAAAAAGACATCATTATTTTAGTTAATTTTGTCATAATAATTAACTAGTTCGTTGTAGAACTGATTGAGTTGCTTACATGCTTTCCAATCAAACAAATTAATTCTAATTATAGAAAATTCTATGATATCTTTAATTTCGTTACTCCGCGCTTCAGTTTGCATATAATTGCTAGATAAAGAATACTAAAACGTTCTTCTTTTATTATCAAGCTACGTATCAATCAATTAACTACTAACTCATTAACTGATTCGAATTTTATAATTTTCATTAGGTCTACTTTACTTGAACTTGATCAATTAGAATTAAGAGAAAAAAGAATTTGCATTTTACAGTAGTGTTTTTTTTTTTATTTTTAAAAGAAAAGCAGGTAGTTTTTAGAAAACTTTTCGATCAATTTGAACTTTTATTAAAGTAAAAGTATAAGTATAAATTACATATAACAATAACTAACACGACCAAAATATCCCGAGAAACTCAATTAAACCCCCTTTTGATTCTTAACGGCAAGCAATTAGATTTCTAGAGCAGCGAATCCCATCGAAATAAATCTGAATGAGGATATATTCAAATAGTAACACAAAAAATAAAAAAAAAACTATTCAACTATTCTTTGACTTCATTTTGAATATTGTATTATTGTATGTAAGAATATTGTATATAATAATAGTGTAAAAAAAATCTATTTTGTTTAACCAATAGATGTCTTTCACATTTAACTATAATAATGAGTAACCTCTTTATTTTTGAATGGCGGTTCCAAAGAAACGTACTTCTATCTCAAAAAAGCGTATTCGTAAAAATATTTGGAAATTCAAAGGATATTTGGTGGCAGTAAAAGCGCTTTCTTTAGCAAAATCTCTTTCTACTGGGAATTCAAAAAGTTTTTTTGTGCGACAAACAAGTACAAACAGGTAATAGTAATAATGAAATAAGGTAAATTAAATTGAAATGAATCGATCAATTTGCTGATTGAATCATTCTTACTTTCTTATTACCTTTAACTAATATTTATTTTGAACTGATCAATATGAAATAGAATCTCATTCTCATATTGTGATGTGGTATGTATAATAAAAACTTTTTTGTCTACTGGAAAGTTACTATACAAAATTTAAGCTCAAGGTACAAAATTTTCTCTTTTTTGTGGGTTTTTGGGGGATGGGGAAGATTATAATCCCCATCAACTTATTCACTTTTCAAAATAATACGTTGTATTTTTATTTTTTCTTTGCAAAAAGTTTTAATCTAGCAAAATTCCGATAGAAATTCATCCTTAGATTTAAAGTTTTTTGTTATACACCCAACCCAATACCTAATAAGTTTGGTAAATCCAAAGAAAAATTATGGACACAAAGAAAATCCCATTAATTAATTAAGTTTTGATACCAAGCTTTCAAAATATTTGATTTGAAATTTTCAATTTCTCAAAAACAAAAATTCGTTGGGTAGAGTATAAAAAGGGGGGGGGAATTTTTTAAGCTCTGGGTCCAGATTGCGAACAGAACTATCTAGCCCCTACTGTTAGATTCCGGACGAGCTTACCTTTAACCGCAAAAAAAAACAATTGCATTGTGAAAATTCAAATAAAAATAACAAACACCGTTATCCAAGTAAAGATTATTGAACGTTCAAATAAAAAATTGACCGAGTCTTTATTCAGTTTTGCTAAAGCTAAAGGATATTATATTGAATCCTTCAATCTCGACGATTGAATATGGATGAGCTATTATGATTTCGAACACGCCGCCATGGTGAAATCGGTAGACACGCTGCTCTTAGGAAGCAGTGCTAGAGCATCTCGGTTCGAGTCCGAGTGGCGGCATCTTCGAAAAGAACTAAAATAAATCCTATAATGAATTAAATTCCAGATTTACATTTAGGATTTTTTATGATATTTTTTACTTTAGAACATATATTAACTCATATCTCTTTTTCGATTGTTTCAATTGTAATCACGATTTATTTGATGACCTTATTAGTCCACGAAATTGCCGAACTATATGATTCGTTAGAAAAAGGGCTGATAGCTACTTTTTTCTGTATAACAGGATTTTTAGCTATTCGTTGGATTTCTTCTGGGCATTTTCCCTTAAGTGATTTATATGAGTCATTAATGTTCCTTTCATGGGGTTTTTCCATTATTCATCTGGTTCCCTATTTTAGGAACCAGAAAAATAATTTAAGTGCAATAACCGCACCGAGCGCTATTTTTACCCAAGGCTTTGCTACTTCAGGCCTTTTAACTGAAATGCATCAATCCACAAAATTAGTACCTGCTCTCCAATCCCAGTGGTTAATGATGCACGTAAGTATGATGGTATTGAGCTACGCAGCTCTTCTATGTGGATCATTATTATCAATAGCCCTTCTAGTAATTACATTTCGAAGAAACCTAGAAATTTTTGGTATTGATAAAGGTAATCGTTTATTAATTGGGCCCTTTTCCTCTGGCGAGACCCAATACGTGAATCAAATAAGCAATGTTTTACAAAACACTTTTTTTATTTCGTATAGAAATTATCATAGGTATCAATTAATTCAACAATTAGATTTTTGGAGTTGTCGTGTCATTAGTCTAGGTTTTATCTTTTTAACCATCGGTATTCTTTCGGGAGCAGTATGGGCTAACGAAGCGTGGGGATCATATTGGAGTTGGGATCCCAAGGAAACTTGGGCATTTATTACTTGGACTATATTTGCGATTTATTTACATACTCGAACAAAGAAAAATTTGCAAAGCATAAATTCTGCAATTGTGGCTTCTATGGGATTTCTTATAATTTGGATATGCTATTTTGGGGTAAATCTATTAGGAATAGGGCTGCATAGTTATGGTTCATTCACATTAACATCTAATTGAAGAAGAAGGGGCCTTGCTAATACAATACAAGGGAATATCGTATATAGCGAAAGTTTGTAAGAGTTTTTGAGAACCATAAACTTAAAGTAGTTTATGGTTCTCAAAAACTCCAAATGTATCTAATGAATTTTTTAATGTTGTTTATTTCTTTTTCATTGTACCTTGTACAACGAGCGACACAAAAGAATTTTTTATTTTACTTAACTTAATTTGTATCTTATTGTATGTATTTTTGCTAAAACTTATCTATAAAAGTAATTAGATAAAATGGCTTCTACCTTGTCAACTGATAGAGAAAAAACGAAATCCGGATAAATACCAATACCTATTACAGGTAGAAGGATACAGATCGAAACAAAAAGTTCTCGCGGTCCAGAATCTAAAAATTGAGAATTTGGAACATTAAATTGTTTGTATCCATAGAAAATCTGGCGTAACATAGATAATGAATAAATGGGAGTTAATATCATTCCAACTGCTGTTACAAATGTAATTAGTATTTTTGGCATTAAAAATAAATTTTGGCTAGTAATTATTCCAAAAAATACTACCAACTCCGCAACAAAACCACTCATTCCCGGCAATGCAAGAGAAGCCATTGAGAAACTACTGAACAGTGTAAATATTTTTGGCATTGGGATAGCTACCCCCCCCATTTCGTCGAGATAAACAAGACGTATTCTATCGTAACTCGTTCCTGCCAAGAAAAAAAGTGCCGCACCAATAAATCCATGAGAGATCATTTGCAAAATGACCCCGTTAATTCCCGTATCGGTTATGGAACTAATTCCTATAATTATGAAACCCATATGAGATACAGAAGAATACGCAATTCTCTTTTTTAAATTGCGTTGACCGGGAGATGTTGAAGCTGCATAGATTATTTGAATTGTACCTACTATCATCAACCAAGGAGAAAATATAGAATGCGCGTGGGGTAATAATTCCATATTGATCCGAACTAATCCATATGCTCCCATTTTTAATAGGATTCCGGCTAAAAGCATACATGTACTATAATGTGCTTCTCCGTGGGTATCCGGTAACCATGTATGTAGAGGTATGATCGGCAGTTTGACAGCATAAGCAATAAAAAATCCAAGATATAATATTATTTCCAATGCTACAGGATACGATTGATTAGCTGATGTTTCAAAATTTAATGTTGGTTCATTAGAACCATATAAACCCATGCCTGGAACTCCCATTAAGAGAAAAATAGAACCTCCCGCAGTGTACAAAATAAACTTTGTAGCCGAGTACAAACGTCTCTTCCCCCCCCACATGGATAGAAGTAGGTAGACAGGAATTAATTCTAACTCCCACATGATGAAAAAAAGTAAAAGATCTCGAGAGGCAAATGATCCTATTTGACCGCTGTACATTGCTAACATCAGGAAATGGAACAATCGTGAATCTCGAGTAACAGGCCAAGCCGCTAAAGTTGCTAAAGTCGTAATGAAGCCCGTCAGTAAAATGGGTCCTTGCGAAAGTCCATCGATTCCGAGCCTCCAGTGAAAATCAAAAATATTTATCCATTTATAATCCTGTTCCAATTGGATTAATGGATCGTCCAATTGAAAATGATAACAGAATGCATAGGTGGTTAGAAGGAGTTCTAACATACAAATACAAATAGTATACCATCTAATGGTCTTATTTCCCCTATGGGGTAAAAATAAAATTGAGGAGCCCGCGAATATCGGCAAAACAACAATTATTGTTAACCAAGGAAAATAATTCGTGGTAAAGACAAGATACACTTTGACCAGAAAAACCCGTACTCTATAAATTCATCATTACATATATATATTATATAAATAATTATAGAGTACGGGTTTTTGTCGGTAAAGAGAAACCAAAAAGATGCAAGTAGAATTTTTGCAACGTATCAATAACCTAGACCCATGCTGCGAGTTGTCTCATGCCATAAATAAACCCGTACACTCAAGTAATCTGTTGGGCAGGCGGATTCACACCTTTTACAACCCACACAGTCCTCGGTTCTTGGAGCCGAAGCTATTTGCTTAGCTTTACATCCGTCCCAAGGTATCATTTCTAATACATCTGTGGGACAGGCTCGTACACATTGAGTACACCCTATACATGTATCATAAATCTTTACTGAATGTGACATTGGAGCTATAAATTTTTTGAACGTCATAAATTTTCGATCTAGTAAATTAGTAAATGAATCATACATTTAGACACCAGACGAATCAATGATTTAGATTTACCAGAATTAGTTTGTAATCAATCTACTTCTGGATCTGCTCATGAGAGAGGGCCAAGATACTTTGATTTCTTTAAAAAAAAAAAAAAGAGTGTGGCACACATACCAATTAAAGTAAATATTCTATTTTTTATTTTTATGCGGATGATTACTACTATTTATTCAACAAATTTGATTGATTAATACGAGTTGATTTTCTGTTACGATAAATTGAAGAAACAATAGCTAATCCAATAGCTGCTTCAGCGGCTGCAATAGCTATAACAAAAATCGAGAAAATGTCTCCTTTTAATTGGCGGCTATCAAATAAATCAGAAAATGTTACGAAATTCATATTAACTGCATTCAATATAAGCTCAAGACACATAAGTGCTCTAACCATATTTCGACTTGTAATCAATCCGTAGATGCCGATAGATAATAAATAGGCACTCAAAACAAGTACATGCTCGAGCATCATTGAACTACTCCTCATCAATTCAATCTTGAGTAAATTCATTTCAATATGAATGAACAATAATTCAACCCATTCGATTGACTAGAATATAACAAGTACGTAATTAAAGAAAGGTATTAGTAATAGATCTAATTAAAACATTTACATTTTATACATGAACGACCTTAAAACGGCATTTAAAGAAAAATAGATGATATAAGACAAAACAAAAGAAGTCCTTTTTCTAATCTAAGTATTTGTTACTGACGAGCCATAGCAATTGCACCTATCAAGGCAACTAAAAGAATTATAGAAATAAGTTCAAACGGAAGAAAAAAATCTGTTGATAAATGAATCCCAATTTGTTGACCATTATTTATCAAATCCTGCTCTAGAATTTGATTTGATCTTGCGGTCCAAATAATCCCGTACCATGACGTATCTGAGATAGTAGTAATTAGTGAAACAAAAATACTTGTACAAACTAGTGAAGTGACTCCATCTCCGACGGTCCAAAGACGGAAATCGTTGTAATATTCTGAACCATTCATGAACATCACAGCAAACACGATTAAGACATTTATGGCCCCCACGTAAATAAGTAGCTGTGCCGCAGCTACAAAATGGGAGTCCGAAAGAATATGGAATAAGGATATACAAACAAGCACCAATCCCAAAGAAAAGGCAGAATAAATTGGATTGGTAAGTAATACTACTCCTAGACCGCCAACAATAAGACCCAACCCCAAAAATACTAAAAGAAAATCATGTATTGGTGCAGGTAAATCCATTTTTTTATGTAAAATATAAAATAATCGCTAAAATAAGTCAAAATGTTTCATGTGACCTTATTGACCAGACCAGGAAAAAGACGTTATCCTTTTTTTAATATAATAAATGCATTTCTAATTTAATTAAATCCTAACTCCTTATGGGATGTTGGTTGATATAGATTTAGTATTTTTAATTGCATCCCGTTTCTCTATACCAAAAAAGAACCGTTCAAAATTCAATTGAATTTATCGATTTTGAAATCATCACGGATATATGAATATATTTTCAATATAAAAATAAAACAAGCCGAGATTCTCCCTTTAGGATTCTTAGTTATTGCCTAAGCAAACTTCGTTCCTTAGGATCAAAGAAAAACGGAATCTTACTAATTGGTAATTGTTATTGAATCAACAAGGTTGCCTGTGATTTCTTTATATTGGAGCCAAATTCCTAATTGTTCGAATTGTGTAATCTCCAATTACTGACATCGGTAAGCGACCCAAAGCAATTTGATTATAATTCAATTCGTGCCGATCATAAGTAGAAAGTTCATATTCTTCAGTCATTGATAAACAGTTTGTTGGACAATACTCGACGCAGTTACCACAAAATATACATATTCCGAAATCAATACTGTAATTGAGCAATCGTTTCTTTCGAATATCCGTTTTCAATTTCCAATCAACAACGGGTAGATCAATAGGGCATACGCGAACACATACTTCACAAGCAATACATTTATCAAATTCAAAATGTATTCGACCGCGGAAACGCTCTGATGTTATCAATTTTTCATAAGGATATTGAATAGTTACCGGCAAACGATTCGCGTGGGATAAGGTAATCATAAAACTTTGTCCGATATACCTTGCAGCTCGTACTGTTTGTTGACCATAATTCATGAACCCAGTTACCATAGGGAACATATTTGGAATATCTCTGAATAATTTAATGTTTCTTTCTCTTGTTTGAGAGAAGTTATTAATCTATAATATCCTATGCCCTTACAGCGAAAGGAGTTGGAAAGAAGTTGTCAATAATAGATTACCTAAAGAGATAGGTAAAAGAAACTTCCACCCAAGATTCAATAGTTGGTCCATTCTCAGCCTGGGTAAAGTCCATCTTGTTGTGATAGGAATAAACAGGAACAAATAAGCTTTAGCTAATGTAATAAAGATACCAATTGTCGTTCCAAAGACTCCACACACTTCATTATTTCCGAAAAGCTCAGGAATGGATATGTACGGAATAGAAAAATTCCAACCACCCAAGTAAAGAACTGTTACGAATAATGAAGAAACTAGTAGGTTTAGATAGGAAGCAACGTAAAATAAACCAAATTTAATACCAGAATATTCGGTTTGATAGCCCGCAACTAATTCTTCCTCTGCCTCTGGTAAATCAAAAGGTAATCTCTCACATTCTGCGAGGGAAGAAATTAGAAAAACCATAAACCCTATAGGTTGACGCCACAGATTCCACCCCAAAAACCCATATTTTGACTGTGCCTCAACAATATCAACTGTACTTGAACTGTTAGATAATCATAGTCGAGGATAACATCACTGTTCCCCTCGCTATTGCAAAACCGTACATGAGACTTCAGCTTCATACGGCTCCTCGACGGCCACAAAAAAATATAAGGACTGATTTGATATTTTCTCGATATGCTTGTGGAGTAGATCGAGTAACGATACATCAGAGAGTCCAAAATTAGACCAATGCAATTCTGTCTGCTATAAAAAAGTGCTTCTGAATTGATCTTATCCTTTAGAATAATTTCACTTTGTCTTTTATTTTTATTTAGTACTACTATTTTTATTCATACCTTTCGATTACGAAAAAAAAATTATACATTCTATATAGTTTATGAATTGTGCTAAGACTTATGTATTACTATGTATAAAGTGGATAAAGAAAAAAGAAAATAAAAGATTACTTCGTTCCTGATAGTAATTTCTTTAATCAGTGGATAGGAACATACTCTGGATCGGGATCGTGGGGAAGTACTGCTTGATCATTTCTACCAACTTAAAGTCCCCATTAGGATTCCTTTTATGCGGAAATATCTCTCGAGATAACTTACATTCTCTCCATTACAAATCCTTTGTGTACCTTGGTATTCCTAACCGTCCACTAATTTTTGCTCGACCCCTGGTATAGTTATAGTAATACAAACAATAGTAAAAAGTAAAAACTCCATACAGGTTGATCTTTTGTACCCGCTTCAAACCATGATGACTAATCCACCAATCTTTGGGAAACAGTTTATAGTGTTTATGTTTACTTTTGCTTAACTCTTGTACCTAGGGAATGAGACTCAATTTTTTTACTGCCAATTTCTAAGCTGTTTTGTTTCACTCATATAACTATCTGGTTTAGTTCATCGCCCCTAATGATGAATAAAAAAAGTGAATATCCTAACGAATCACACGTAGAGAAATTGATAACACACATGGAGTTAATGGTATTTCATAACTAATCGATTGAGCGGCAGCTCGTAGACCACCTAAAAAGGAATATTTATTATTCGATCCATATCCTGACATAAGAAGTCCAATAGGAGCAATACTGGAAATTGCAATCCATAAAAAAACGCCTATACTCAGATCGGCTAGAACAAGGCGATAGCCAAAAGGAATTACCGAATAACTTAGTAAAATTGCTATGACCGCTATAGACGGTCCGAGACTGAATAAACGACTATCCCCTCTAGATGGGAGAAGATCCTCTTTGAAAAGTAGTTTGGTCCCATCTGCTAGAGCTTGAAGAATTCCCAAAGGGCCGGCGTACTCAGGTCCAATACGTTGTTGTATCCCTGCGGATATTTGTCTTTCTAACCACACAATTACTAATACCCCTATTATGATTCCCGATAAAGGAGTAAAAATAGGAACAAGCAACCATATGAGTCCATAAAACTCTTTTAACGATTCCGATCTGGAAAAAGAATTGATAGCTTGTTGTACTTTTGTCGTATCAATTATCATTTCAACGATCAACTTCTCCCATAATGATATCTATACTACCTAGTATTGTCATAATATCAGCCAATTTCATTCTTTTAACTAGCTGAGGAAGAATTTGCAAATTGATAAAACCTGGCGGACGAATTTTCCATCTCCAGGGAAAAACACTCTGATCTCCTATTAGAAAAATTCCCAACTCCCCTTTTGGGGCTTCTACTCTCACATAAAGTTCTTGTTTCGACAATTCAAAAGTGGGTGAAGGTTTTTTACTAATGAACCGATAATCAAAATCGTTCCATTCGGAATTCCTTGCGCTACCAAAGCGTCGTACCTCTAAATTTTCATAGGGACCTCCTGGAATTCGTTCCAGAGCTTGTTGAATAATTTTTATGGATTCCTTCATTTCATTGATTCGGACTAAATAACGAGCTAACGAATCTCCTTCTTTTTGCCATTGCACTTCCCAATCAAATTCATCGTAACACTCATAATGATCAACTTTACGAAGATCCCATTGAATTCCGGAAGCCCGTAGCATGGGTCCGGATAAGCCCCAATTTATTGCTTCCTCTCCACTAATACAGCCCACCCCTTCAACTCGTTCCAAAAAAATAGGATTCCGCGTAATAAGCTTTTGATATTCAGTAACCCCTGTTACAAAATAATCACAAAAATCCAAACATTTATCTATCCAGCCATGAGGTAGATCAGCAGCTACTCCTCCGATACGGAAATAATTATGCATCATTCGCATGCCCGTGGCAGCTTCGAATAGATCATATATCAGTTCTCTCTCTCTGAAAATATAGAAAAAAGGGGTTTGCGCGCCGATATCCGCCATAAAAGGGCCAAGCCATAATAAATGAGAAGCTATACGGCTCAGTTCCAGCATAATGACTCTAATATAGCTGGCTCTCTTAGGTACTTGAATATTTCCTAACTGTTCTGGTGCATTTACCGTTATTGCCTCTGTAAACATAGTAGCTAAATAATCCCAACGTGTTACATAAGGCAAATATTGTATAATTGTTCGATTTTCTGCAATTTTTTCCATTCCTCTGTGTAAATAACCCAATACGGGTTCACAGTCAATAACATCCTCACCATCTAGAGTAACAATGAGTCGAAGAACACCATGCATTGATGGGTGTTGAGGGCCCATATTTACTATCATGAGATCTTTTCTTGCAGTTGGTACAGTCATATATTTTTCTCCGATTCATTATTCCATGAATTGCTGAAAACTAATTTTCAAATTAATTTAGACGAGTTTTTGGATCTCGAATATCCAATTGACTAATTAATTCTTTATAACGTACTCTATTTTTTTTTGACAAATAAGCCAGTAGCCGTTGACGTTTTCCCAAAATTTTCCGTAGACCTCTCTGAGATAAATAATCTTTTCTGTGCAATTCTAAATGTGAAGTAAGTTTCCGTATCTTATTGGTGAAACTGAATATTTGAAATTCAACAGACCCTTTATTTTCTTCTTTTTCTTCTTGCGAAATAACTGAACTTTTTACCATAAAAATAATTCTTTTCGCCCCCCTTCTTTGATTCGTTTTTACAAATATGGATTTTCTCGATCAGTAATAATAATAAGTCATTTTCATTTTTTATACACCAAAATAGAATCTGAATTTATTCATAATACTTCTTTTTTTCGAATTCAATTAATCAATCCAATTTACAAATTTTCGGATATGAATACAAAAAAGGGTATGGATGATAAATTTTGTACCCAAAACCTAGAAAATTTGGACTTAATAAAAATAAAAGTAAGGAATAGTCCGCCGATTCTTTTCTGATATGATAAGTTCATTACATTAAATCAGTATCATCTACCAGAATGTAATATAACACAACGCGGGTGTATATCTGTTTGCCTTCATATGCCATATATGTCGCGCGATCTATAGGAAATGTACCATCAACTAATTCTCAATCTGGGATACATACGTATCCTTGACAGACTAAAACGACTGCCATTATTGGTATCAAACCAATAGCGATTCATACAAGCTAAATCCTCTAATCGATAATTGGGCCAAAGAAATAATTTTAACTTAATAAATTGATTTGTATTTCTATCAAGATGTTTACCTTCATCCAAAAATTGAACACAGTTACTTGCTTTGTTACCCTTACAAAATACTGTATTTGTATTCACAACATTCACATTCCTTCCCGAATTTAAACTTAAACAAACTCGAATTCTCAATTCTCTACGACGTTTGGGAGATAAAATATTTTCAACAACCAGCAAATCGTTATGATTTTTGTTTCTATTTCCAACCAACTTTTCATGTTGTGCAATAAATTTATCAAGACCAGTCTTATCAACATTTATTTTTTCTTGGCATTTTTTATTCGTTTTGGTTTGGTGCTTATTTTTATGCACCCGCGAAATAGCTATGGTTTGATACATAATAAATTGTCCATCCCATTTTATAGATAGCCGAGCAGGTTCAATAATCAATATTCCCCTTTTTAGTAATTTTGCAAGAGTTAGAGTCTTCGAAATCGGCATTACATCCAGACTCATTTCGTTTCTTTGAATAGAGGCTATAGCAATTTCTCTTGGATTTTTCAGCCTAAGGAGTAGACAATATACTTTGACATTATTGAGTATTTTTTTATTCAAAGGATTATCCCATCTTAATTGAAAAAGAAAATATCTTTTGAGGAAGAAATCTAATTCCGCAGCTATGTCCTTCGTAGATTGATTTTTACTTTGAATGTTTGATCCTCCATCAGAATCTTCTTTAACACTTTGTTTAACATTTTTTTGTTGATTTGATGGATCTGATCCAATATTTCCCTGGACTGGCTTATTTTTTTCTTCTTTAGTTTTATTTTCTAATTCAGGATCTTTTTTTTGCTTTTCGTTAATTTTTTTTTTTTCACTAACGTTCTCATTTCCATTAAAATTTAAATCGTTCTCATTTCCATTAAAATTTAAAAGAAGTAAATTGATCGGTACGGTCCATGGTTGAATTTTATATGCATCATAAAGTGATACAAATTCTGGGAAAAACCAAAGTTCCAAATTAGATATAGGACAATTTAGTATTTCTTCATTCATTTCCATCCAATCAAAAGAGGTTTTTGTTTGATTGGCCGGGTTGACTTGTTTATGAATCGCGGGATAAAAAATATCTTTTTTATCTTTATTATCAATGTTATCAATTATTTGATAATAATTAGTCCGAGTCTTAGTATTTTTATTAATATTGGCCCAGTACTCAATATCTATTTTTGTTCTAAAACAAAAATAAAAAATTTTCCAATCAAAATATTTTCTATCTGGAGTTCTACGCGTATCACAATCTTCTCTTAGATAATTATTAAGAGATATATCCCCCGATACATAAAAAAAATTAGGATTATATGTATTGTAATTAGAGAGAAACTTTTTGGCCTCATTTACTTGTAACAGCGATCTATAAATGTATGAGCCCTTTTTATCTTCATAATGAATATATTTATGTGATAAACAATCATATTTGTAGTTTTTTAATTTATCTTTTTTATTCAGTAATGATTCCACTGCATAATTATTTTGTTTCTCGTAATGAATTATTCGGTCTTTTTCATATAAATCAAAATTGGTTGAATTTTTTGTTTGACCGATACAACTTTTTTGAGTTATATTTCGCCATTTTTGTGGTACTAATCGAGACCACCTAGTCTTAGATAAATCGTAATGATAGTGATAAGGGCCCCGTAACCAGTTTTTCCATTCATTCAGTCTAAAATTGCGAAGTTTCTTATGTCCTGATTCCAAATGAAAATGAGATAGTCTTTGTGTTCCAAAGGAATCTTTTATTTTATCCTTAATAAAAAGAATTGTTCCGTGATATTGAAGCACAGATCTTAAGTAATATTTATTAATAACTTGGGTTTGTGATAATTTGTAAAATACATATGCCTGCGATAAAGAGGCAAGATCACAAAAAATAGGCGAATTCTTTTTACTAATAGTAGAAAGTGACTTTTTTATAGTCGAAATAAAATGAATTGTTTTTGGATTTGTTTCGTCAATTCCTTCTTGATTTGTTTCATTATTGGAGCTGTATTTAGAAAAAATTTTCTTTTTTGATTCAAGAAAAAGTTTTCTATTAATTCTCAGACTATTAATGATACATAAAAGAATATCTATGTATATCCTTTCAATAAAAAATTTCAAAAAATAGTTCCATTTGCGTATTAATCGAGTACTTCTTCTTTTGAATATCCGCCAAATCCCCTGCTGCAACTCTAATTTCTTATCATCACAACTTGTTTCATTAGGACTAATGTTTAGCTCTGGAGTTATAAATATTTTTTTCTTATCTTTTGTGATTTTTTTGATTTGATCTCTGATTGTACTTGTCCTATCAGCCAGATCTTTTATTTTTTTTGCTGTCAGTGAATAATTTATCCAATCCCCGGATCTAATTTGACTGGGCGACTCCTGAATAATCTTATTACTTATTGTATAATTTTGTCTATTTATATTTTTATTTATACTCGATTCATTTATTTCCCTCAAGCCAAATAATGGAATTGGACTTACTTTTGCAAATTCTTGCATTATTTTTTTTATAAATCGAAATATTTTGAAAATCCATCGTGTTTTTTGTTTTGAAACCCTTATAAACCATTTTGTTCTTTGCTTTAAAATTCGTAGAGCTAGAAAGCATTTCTTTTTAATTTTTAGGAGTTTTTTTTCAATTTCTTCCCCAATAGGTTCAAAAAAGGAAGGTCGTTTTCGGGGAGAACCAAAAGGTAGTTCAGCTTCCATTCCCCAAACTGTTAAAAAACAAAAATTTTCTGTTTTTCCTTTATTTTTCACCGGATCTCTATGATCCGATTGTATTTTAGATTTGTGCCAAGGTTTCAGACAGAAAGGAAATAGGATCTTTATCTGAATACCATCGGTTAACCAATTTTTAGGAAATTCTTTTTCTGATAATTGAACACCATTATAAGTGCATTTAACATGCATTTCCTTACTCCACGCTTTCAAATCCTCGCGCCACTCGGGGAATTGAAATAATAACATACGGCCCATATTTTTTACTATTATCAATGAGGGTAATACTAGGTATTTTCTAAGAATCGATTGGATTACTAACATATAACCCCTTATTCCTTGAGCAAATATAATAGTATCCCAAGTTTCTGCTATTCTTATCCTCTCATTCTCCTGCCTTTTCGCCTCCTTTTTTTTTTCTTTTTCTTTTGTCTCTTCAGAATTCGAAATTTTTAATTCCGTGCCTTTATCACTCCAATGTCTGAAAAACAAACTCAGTGTTCCGGAGATGTCAAAAGGAAAAAAAAAAGTTTTGTCTACTCTGTCCAAAAAAAGCGGGGAATGCACAGTTGCTTGAAACAGTTCCCAAGTAACTGTTTTACGTCTTTGAGCTCGCACGGATCCTTTGATTAGATCACGACGAAAATCTGATTGTTGCGAATAGCGCGTCAAAGCCACTTCGTCAGATCGATCCTGATTACTAGTATTCTCGGTATTTTTGTTTTTAGTAGTTCCGGGAGTCTCAGTAGTAGACGTTTCTTTCTCTTTATCCGTTTCGTTATCAGTAAAAATGACTACACGTTTAGCTTTTCGTGAACGAATACCACGATCCGGCCGCGACTCTTCCTCATTTCCTATCTCCTCTTCTTCCAAATCGTCAGTTAATTTGTATGACCATTGAGTAACCTTTTTTTTTATTTCATTT